TGTTACTTTCTCTCGAACCATAATACTTTTAAAATAATTGAATCATTTTTTTCTCTTGTTTATCTCGAAATACCTTCAATTTTTATTTCTACACACGTCGCTTTTTCGGAGGTCTACAGCCATTATGTGGCATAGGGGTTACATCACGCACAAAAGTTAATAGTATACCACTTCTGCGAATAGCGCGTAATGCCGCGTCTCTTCCGAGACCCGGTCCTTTTATCATGACTTCCGCCCGTTGCATACCTTGATCCACTACTGTACGAATAGCGTTTCCTGCTGCGGTTTGAGCAGCAAAGGGCGTCCCCCTTCTTGTACCCTTGAATCCACAAGTACCGGCAGAGGACCAAGAAACCACTCGACCCCGTACATCTGTAACAGTCACAATAGTATTATTGAAACTTGCTTGAACATGAATAACCCCCTTTGGTATTCTCCGTGTATTCTTACGTGAACCAATACGTCCATTCTTACGTGAACCAATTCTCGGTATAGTTTTTGCCATATTTTTTTCATCTCATAAATATGAGTCAGAGATATATGGATATATCCATTTCGTGTCAAAAAGGACTCCCTCCCTTTTTTTTTACCTTTTTTTACTTTTACATCGGGTGTTTTAACAAGTCTGATTATCCTTGTCTTTGTTTATGTCTTGGGTTGGAACAAATTACTATAATTCGTCCCCGCCTACGGATTAGTCGACATTTTTCACAAATTTTACGAACAGAAGCTCTTATTTTCATATTTGGCATTCCTCATTTTAATTATGAATCCATTTTTTGGAAGAAAATAGGTTTCTTGGAATTTTTCATCTCGAATCATCTTCTCACGAAAGGAATGTTGAAGTTGATAAAAACACCTAATCTTTCGAATCCTTATTGCGAAGTCGATAAATTATACGTCCTCTGGTTGAATCATAACGACTTACTTCAATTTTGACTCTATCGCCTGGTAGTATCCGTATAAAACTACGTCGGATCTTTCCTGAAACATAACCTAGAATCATATCTTGATTATCTAAGCGAATCCGGAACATACCGTTGGGAAGGGATTCAGTAATTAAACCTTCATGAATCCATTTTTGTTCTTTCATTCCAGGTAAAGCCTCCTTGAAGTATCAATTGATGGAGGAGGAACGATATTAGACAACCCGCCCCTTTTCTTTTTGTTTTCACAAATAAGAAGTTTCGGACCCAATTCGTATATTAGAAGGATTACCATATATAACACAAAACTTCTCCACCAATTCGTTCTAGTCGAGCTTCTCGGTCTGTCATTATACCTCGCGAAGTCGAAATAATTACAATTCCCATCCCACCTAAAATTCTAGGAATTCGTTGGTAGTTCGAATAGATTCGTAGACCAGGCCGACTGATCCGTTTTAAATTTAAAAATTTTCTATAAGACCTTTTCCTATTCCTTCTATGCCGTAGGGTTAAAACCAAAAAGTCTTTTTTGGTTTCTTTATGTTTTCTCACGTTTTCAATAAAACCTTCTCGTAAAAGTATTTTAACAATATTTTCAGTGATATTAGTAGATGCTATTCGAACCACCCTTTTTCTATCCATATCAGCATTTCGTATAGAAGTTATTATGTCAGCAATAATATCCCTACCCATGGTGAATTAAATTTCTTGGTGCTCCCAATTTTGATATAATCAACATGCTTTTTTTACTTATTTGTTTATGAATTTAAATTTAAATTAAAGGCATATGCATGAGACACAATCTACTAAAAATTCTGAATATATTTCTTAATCTCTTTCTTTCAAATACTTTACTATAACCATATGATGGTATTATCTTTTTTTATAAGACCTTACAATACCTCCGGAGCTAATGAAACTATTTTAGTAAAATTTAACTGTCTCAATTCACGGGCAATTGCACCAAAAATTCGAGTTCCTTTGGGGTTTCCTTCTTGGTCAATGACAACCGCAGCATTGTCATCATATCGTATTATCATACCGTTATCACGTTTGAGTTCTTTACAAGTACGTACAATTACAGCTCTGACCACCTCTGATCTTGCTAGGGGCATATTTGGCACTGCTTCTTTGATCACAGCAACAATAACGTCACCGATATGAGCATATCGACGATTGCTAGCTCCTATGATTCGAATACACATCAATTCTCGAGCCCCGCTGTTATCCGCTACATTCAAAAGGGTCTGGGGTTGAATCATATAATTTTTTTAGAATCTATTCTTTCAATGCAAAGCAAAGAGTGAAGAAAAAAAAAAAAGAAATATTGTTTGTCCAAAGAAAGAAACCGGCACCTGTGATTTTTTTTATCCCGAAATAATAAATTGAGTTCGTATAGGCATTTTGGACGATGCTATTGAAATCGCTCTTCTGGCTATATTTTCTGTTACTCCACCCATTTCATAAAGTATTCGACCTGGTTTAACAACAGCTACCCAATATTCAGGGGATCCTTTCCCCGAACCCATACGTGTTTCTGCGGGTCTTACTGTAACCGGTTTGTCTGGAAATAT